TATACAATGTTTTTGATCTATAACAATGTATATTATATCCCCGGTACATATTATTACTCATTGGGGTCGCCGTTCGAGCTTTACCTGTTTTAGGGGTTTGGCAGGAAGAACAAGACTCGTTCGGCGTAGGGGGGTAGGGGGGTTTGGCGCGAAAAAACTTTTAATTTCTAAAAAGGGGGAAATAAAGAAGTTAGGAGTAGAGGGCCATCCTTTATGCACTTGATAGTGAGTAATGTTATTCTTTATAGAATGCTATTGAAGTATTACACTCATATACTATTAATGCAAGATAGAAAGTACGACCTTGTTTGTTTGTTTAGAAGGTGTCTCACATGCAAAGTGAAAGGAAAACCTAAAAAAAAGAACCAGATGCATATAAGAGAACGCCTTGGCTGAGTGGATCAGGGATAATTAGCACTCCACCATTAACCAGATGCCAGTATAATTATCCGAGTAGGGAGTTTTAGGACGTATGGCCCTGAAATAGGAACCAGATGCCAGTAATAGTTCACCCTGTGAAACCCCCACAATTGTGCCCCTGATCCATCACGCAGAGGATTCATTAAGGATGATCCCGTTGGTGGTTTCTTACTACATTAAATATGGGTGGTCCTATTTTCGTTGATATGGGATATAGGATGTTTAAATGGAGTTGTGGGGCATAATCGAGTTATCAGGTTAAATTGACACACCCCTGAAGTTTATAAGAGTGCTTATGTCCGTTGAAGTTGGATGTTGGTGTTTGTAAGTTCTATTTCATTAATGCTGAAATGACCTAAATGTCCCTAGATTCATGAATGTTAAATTATGCATAATATGTACTATCTGACATGAATATATGCTCGTGTACATGGATGTAGGGACATCATAGTAAACGCTTGCATATAAGTGGGGGTACTGTATGTAGTGTGTTATTGTAAATACAGTGGTTTTAGGACAAAGGGGCGCCCATTTCGCGGGTCAGAGAGTAGTTAAATTTAGAATCCTAGCTTTGGGAGTTAGGGGTGAGAGTTAAAATCTCTTCTCTTTGGGCACTAGGGGGGATTTTAACCCCCGATCTCCGGATTACAAGACCGGCGCTTTGAGGTTAAGCTACTAGGGCAGTTTCATTCGAGTGCCTTGTTTTCGGCCCACCCCGCCAGGGGTGTAAGGACCAGGAAGAGGGAGAAGTAAAGCACGGAGGCGGCTTGGCCAATGAGGACATAGGGGTCTTCTACTGGTATGCCCCCGATTCAGGTTAGGATTATTATGTCTGCGACTAGGGCCCAGAAGAGGAGTTGTGTGGCCGGTCGAAAGGCAAGGCCCCGTTGTTTAGATGTGTGAAGAATGGGGACAACCAGGAGTACTAAAACGGATGCTAGGAGGGCTAGAACGCCCCCGAGTTTGTTGGGGATGGACCGAAGAATGGCGTATGCGAAAAGGAAGTATCACTCGGGCTTAATGTGAGGGGGGGTTACTAGCGGGTTGGCCGGGGTGAAGTTATCGGGGTCGCCAAGGAGGTTTGGTCAGAAGAGGGAGAGGGTTATAAGAGCCGCAAGGAGGACTGTAAACCCCAGGAGGTCCTTGTATGTGAAGTAGGGGTGGAAGGGGATTTTGTCGGCGTCTGAGCTTAGGCCGGCGGGGTTGAGAGACCCGGTTTCATGAAGAAAAAGAAGGTGGATTACCACGGCCGCTACGATTACGAAGGGGAGCAAGAAGTGAAAGGCGAAAAATCGGGTGAGGGTTGCATTGTCCACGGAGAAACCCCCCCAGATTCATTGAACTAGTTCGTTTCCAATGTAGGGGACGGCGGATATTAGGTTGGTAATGACTGTGGCGCCTCAAAAGGATATTTGGCCCCAGGGCAGGACGTAGCCGACGAAGGCGGTTACTATGGTTAGGAGGAAGAGGACTACCCCGACGTTTCAGGCTTCTTGGTAGAGGTAGGACCCGTAATAAAGGCCTCGGGCGATGTGGATGTAGAGGCAGATAAAGAAGAAAGAGGCCCCGTTGGCGTGTATGCTTCGGATAAGTCAGCCGTAGGTGACGTCTCGGCAAATATGGGTGATAGAAGAGTATGCGGTAGAGATGTCTGCGGTGTAGTGTATGGCGAGAAATAGGCCGGTTAGAATTTGTGCGATTAGGCATAATCCTAGGAGGGACCCAAAATTTCACAGGAAGGAGATATTAGAGGGGGCGGGGAGGTCAACTAATGCGTCGTTAGCAATTTTTAGTAGTGGGTGGGTCTTTCGTAGGCTTGCCATTAGGGGTTCCTGTTGTTGAACTACAACGGTGGTTTTTCAAGTCGCTGGTTTCGGTTAAAGCCCGGGCGGGAATTATGACTTATCTTGTGTCTTTGTTTTTGTTGGGGTTGATTGTGGGTTTAATTGCTGTGGCTTCTAATCCGGCCCCATATTTTGCTGCTTTTGGGTTGGTTGTTGCGGCGGGTGTGGGGTGTGGGGTTTTGGTGGGGCATGGCGGGGCTTTTTTATCCTTGGTTTTGTTTTTGATTTATTTGGGGGGAATGTTGGTTGTGTTTGCTTACTCAGCAGCCTTGGCTGCTGAGCCTTTTCCGGAGACCTGGGGAGACCGCTCGGTGGTTGGGTACGTGGTTGCTTATTTTGTGGGGGTTGTATTAGCTGCTGGCTGATTTTGGGGCGGGTGGTATGAGGGTTCGTGGGTTGTAGTAGATGAGTTTAAAGAGTTTTTTGTTTTGCGGGGGGATTCAAGCGGAGTGGCGCTGATGTATTCGTTTGGGGGAGGGATGCTAGTGGTGTGTGCTTGAGTCCTTCTCCTCACCCTGTTTGTGGTATTAGAGCTGACTCGAGGTCTAAGTCGTGGCACGCTTCGAGCGGTTTAGAGGGTGGCTAGGAGGGTTGCTAGGGCTAGGGTAAGTAGGAAGATTGTCAAGTAGGTTTTGATTATGCCCCGCTGGGCATTGCTGGCGGTGTTAATTATTTTTAGTTGGGCGGAGGCCAGCCCTTTGGGGCCGGCTATTTCAAATCATGTTTGGTCGATTAATTGGGTGGCGATGGTTTGACCCAGGGTTAGATTTAGCTTGGGGGCTAATCGATGAACTGCTGCGGGGAAGTATCCTAACATGTTGGAGAAGTTATGAAGGGGGATGGTTGGTGTGGTTTTGAATTGTTTGCTTGTTAGGGCGGCCAGTTCGAGGGCCATAAGTAGGCCGGCAACTGTTACTAGGAGGGCGGCGAGTTTAAGGGAGGGGGGTATGGTTATGACGGGTGTTTTGGATGGAAGGAAGTTTGAGGTAACAATAAGGCCTGCGATGATACTTCCCCAGGCTAGACGCTTAATAGGGTTGATAACTGCGGGGTTGTTTTCATTGATGGGAGAAAGTACTAGGAACCGCGGGGTGCCCATGGAGACGAAGAACACGATTCGAAGGCTGTAGACAGCAGTGAAGGAGGTGGCGATAAGGGTGAGGGCCAGGGCCCAGGCGTTTAGGTAAGAAGTGTTAAGGGCTTCGATGATTGCGTCTTTTGAGAAGAAGCCTGCTAAGAAGGGGGTGCCGGTAAGGGCGAGGCTTCCGATGGTGAGGCAGGTAGAGGTAAAAGGCATAAGGTTGTGGAGTCCTCCTATTTTTCGGATGTCTTGTTCGTCATTAAGGCTGTGGATAATGGAGCCTGAGCACAGGAAGAGCATGGCCTTGAAAAAGGCGTGGGTGCAGATGTGAAGGAATGCTAGTTGGGGCTGGTTTAGTCCGATGGTGACCATTATTAGGCCTAGTTGGCTGGAAGTGGAGAATGCAACGATTTTTTTGATGTCGTTTTGGGTGAGGGCGCAGGTTGCGGTAAACAGGGTTGTTAGTGCCCCTAAGCAGAGACAGGCGGTAAGGGCTACTTGGTTGTCTTGCATTAGTGGGTGGAGGCGGACTAACAGGAAGATGCCTGCGACAACTATTGTGCTGGAGTGTAGGAGGGCAGATACTGGGGTAGGGCCCTCTATGGCAGAGGGCAGCCAGGGGTGTAGGCCAAACTGTGCTGACTTACCGGCGGCTGCGACGACTAGGCCGATTAGAGGGAGGGTTAGGTTGAATTCTTTGGATGTGGCGAATATTTGTTGAATTTCTCATGAGTTCAGGTTTATTGCGAATCAGGCTATGGCTATGATCAGTCCGATGTCTCCGACTCGGTTGTACAAGACGGCCTGAAGGGCGGCTGTGTTTGCGTCGGCTCGGCCGTATCACCACCCAATGAGGAGAAAGGATATGATGCCGACCCCTTCTCAGCCAATGAACAACTGAAATATGTTGTTGGCCGTTACTAGGATGATTATGGCTACCAGGAATAGGAGGAGGTACTTGAAAAATTGGTTTATGTTGGGGTCTGCGTGCATGTATCATGAGGCAAATTCTAGAATAGACCAGGTAACATAGAGGGCGATGGGGGTAAAGATAATTGAGTAGTGGTCAAATTTGAGGCTAATGTTGATGTCGAAGGTTGCGGTGTTCATTCAGTGCCAGTTAGTGACGATGGTCTCAACCCCTTGGTCGAGGAAGATAAACAACGGGAGAAGGCTTACTGCGAATGCGGTGCTTACACCTGTTTTGACATGGGTGAGGGCTCAGTTAGTTTCTCGGGGGTTTGGGTTAAGGGTGGTGACAAGGGGGTATAAAAGGAGACCAAAGATTAGTATGAGGCTGGTAGAGAAGATAAGGGTGGTTGGTTGCATAGCTGCTACTTGGATTTGCGCCAAGAGTTTTTGGTTCCTAAGACCAACGGATGAGCTGTTATCCTTTAGAAGCGCGAGTGAGCTGCGGGGTCAAACCGCAGATTTAGGGGTTAGCAGCCTCTATTAGCTTCGTGCCTCTCTCGGTGGACAAAGGGGGTTTAACCCTTGTCTCTAGAATCACAATCTAGTGTTTTAGCTAAACTATGTCTACAGTGACATCAGCCTCACACCAGCTCAGGCTTTGTGATTAACAGGATGATGGGGAGTAGGTGCAGGGTTATTAACAGGTGTTCTCGTGTGTGGTAGGGCGTGAGCCCGATCATGTGAGCGGGGGCCGGCCCTCGCTGCGTCATGAGGAAGAGGTAGAGCGAATAGCCTGCTGTAATAAGAGTTCCGAGGCCCGTGAAGGCCAAGGTTCAAGGAGACCAGTTAAATATTGTTGTAATGATTATGATCTCCCCCATTAAATTAGGTAGCGGGGGGAGGGCTAAGTTGGCCAGATTGGCGGTGAATCATCAGACCGTTGTTAAGGGGAAAAGCATTTGTAGGCCTCGTGCAAGTACTATGGTTCGGCTGTGAGTGCGCTCGTAGTTTGTGTTGGCTAGGCAGAATAGGGCGGATGAGGCTAGCCCGTGGGCGATTATAAGGATGATTGCCCCGGTGAACCCCCACGGGGTTTGAATGAGAATGCCCCCTGCTACCAGTCCCATGTGGCTAACGGAGGAGTAGGCAATTAGTGACTTAAGGTCGGTTTGTCGTAGACAGATTGAGCCAGTCATGATGATCCCTCAGAGTGCCAATACGATGAAGGGGTAGGCGAGCTCTTTGGTGAGGGGGTCTAGGATGATTATGATGCGCATTATTCCGTATCCGCCTAGTTTTAAAAGAACGGCAGCTAGGACTATGGAGCCGGCGATGGGGGCTTCTACGTGTGCTTTGGGTAGTCAAAGGTGTACGCCGTATAGGGGCATTTTTACTAGAAAGGCAATGAGGCAGCCCGCCCACCAGATTTTATCCCCTCAAGAGAGGAGGGAGAGGGGCTGGGAGTATTGCAGTGTTAACATTGACAGCGTTCCTGTGTCGTTTTGGAGGAGCAAGAGGGCAACCAGGAGGGGGAGGGAGCCTGCGAGGGTGTAAAAGAGGAAGTACGTTCCGGCATTAAGGCGTTCCGTTTGATTCCCTCAGCGGGTGATAATGATGAGGGTTGGAAGGAGTGTGGCTTCAAATATAACGTAGAATATGATGATTTCAGTGGCCCCGAAGGCCAGGATAAGAAATGTTTGGAGGGAGACCAGGAGGGAAAGATAGGTGCGTTGGCGGCTAATTGGTTCGGGGGAGACGTGGTTTTGGCTGGCTAGAATTATAAGTGGGAGGAGTCAGCAGGTGAGTACAAGCAGGGGGGTGGAGAGGGGGTCCGTTGCCAGGTAGGGGCTAGACGAAGATCAGCCGACCTCTGAGTTCCACTTCAATCAAGATAAGCCGGCTAGGGCGATCAGAAGGCTTTGGGCTGTTGCAGTGGGTCATAGTCATTTGGCTGGGGATAGTCAGATTGTGGGAAAAAGCATGAGGGTTGGGATCAGGATTTTTAGCATTGCAGGAGGTTTAGGCTTTGGAGACGGTCAGTTCCGTGGGTTCGTGCGGTGGCAACCAGTAGTGCTAGTCCTGCACTGGCCTCACAGGCCGAGAAGGCTAGGAGGAGTATTGGGGCCGAGGAGTACCCGGTTGCCTCTAGTTGAAGTGCTCAGAGGGAGAGTGCAATAAATAGTGACAGTATTATTCCCTCTAGGCATAAGAGGGCGGATAAGAGGTGGGTGCGGTGGAATGCCAGGCCCATGAGCCCCAGAATAAAGGCCGAAGTAAAGCTGAAGTGTGCGGGTGTCATAAGGGGGTCGCGGGTACAAACCGCGATTTTCTGAGCCGAAATCAGAGGTCTTGTTTGGACTAACCCCCGATTCGGCCCATTCTAGGCCCCCCTGGGTTCACTCGTAGACTAAGCCTAGGGTGAGCAGGGCTAAGACTGTGGTTGCTCAAAGAAATGTATTAACTGGGGTGAGCAGTTGGTCGCCTCAGGGCAGGGGGAGGAGTAGTGCAATTTCTAAGTCGAACAGGAGGAAAAGAATGGCGATAAGAAAGAAGCGTAGGGAGAAGGGCAGCCGGGCGGACCCCAGGGGGTCAAAACCGCACTCGTAGGGGGACAGTTTTTCGGCATCAGGGGTTATTTGGGGTAATCAAAAAGACACAACTGCTAGGAGCGCGGAGAGGGTGAGAGTGATTAATAGGGTTGTTGTAATCAAGTTCATTATCTTTCCTTGGGTTTTAACCAAGACTGGGTGATTGGAAGTCACTCGTACTGACTTAATACTAGAAAGACTATGAGCCTCATCAGTAGATGGATACATATAGGAATAGTCAGACGACGTCAACGAAGTGTCAGTATCATGCGGCGGCTTCAAACCCAAAGTGGTGTTCTGAGGTGAAGTGGTATTGGACTTGTCGGAGGAGGCAGACGGCTAAAAAGGTTGAGCCGATAATTACGTGTAACCCGTGGAAGCCCGTGGCTACAAAGAATGTTGACCCGTAGACCCCGTCAGCGATGGTGAAAGGAGCTTCGTAGTACTCTATGGCTTGGAGGAAGGTAAAGTAGAAGCCTAGTAGAATTGTCAGGCCAAGGGATTGGATGGCTTCTTTTCGGTTTCCTTCCATCAGGCTGTGATGGGCTCAAGTGACGGTGACCCCAGAAGCGAGGAGGACGGCGGTGTTCAAAAGGGGTACTTCGAATGGGTCCAACGGAACAATACCTGTTGGGGGTCAGCAACCCCCCAGCTCGGGAGTGGGTGCTAAGCTTGAGTGGTAGAAGGCTCAGAAGAAGCCCAGGAAGAAGAAAACTTCTGATGTAATAAATAAAATCATTCCGTAGCGCAGGCCTTTTTGGACGGGGGGAGTGTGGTGTCCTTGAAATGTTCCTTCTCGGATCACGTCTCGTCATCACTGGCATATTGTGAGCAGGGTGAGGGTTAGTCCGAGGGCTAGTAGTGTTATTGAGTGGAAGTGAAACCAGACTGCGAGACCAGATGTTAGTAGGAGGGCAGCAACTGCGCCGGTAAGGGGTCAGGGGCTTGGGTCGACCATGTGATATGCGTGTGCTTGGTGGGCCATTAGACGTTTTCTTGTAGGTATAAGCTTAGCAAGAGGACAAAGACGTAGGCTTGAATTATAGCGACTGCTACCTCCAGCAGTGTAAGAAGAAATAACACTGCAGTTGTTAAGAGGGCCACTGTTGGCATCATTGGTAGTAGCACGAATGCGGCGGTGGCAATCAGTTGAATAAGGAGGTGCCCTGCTGTTAGGTTGGCTGTCAGTCGAACCCCGAGGGCTAAGGGTCGGATGAAAAGGCTGATGGTTTCAATAATGATTAGTACAGGAATAAGGGGGACGGGGGTTCCCTCTGGCAGAAGGTGGCCTAGTGCGGCGGTGGGTTGATTTCGCATTCCGATGATCACGGTGGCCAGTCATAAGGGGACAGCGAAACCCATGTTTAAGGATAGCTGGGTGGTAGGGGTGAAGGTGTATGGGAGAAGGCCCAACATGTTAAGGGTAATAAGGAAGACTATTAGGGAGGTAAGTAAGGCTGCCCACTTGTGGCCCCCAAGGTTAAGGGGAAGTAGCAGTTGTTGGGTGAAGCGGTTGATGAACCAGCCTTGTAGGGTTAGAAGGCGGTTGTTTAGCCAGCGGGCCGAGGGGGTGGGGTAGAGGATTCAAGGAAGAGTAAGGGCTAGGACCATGAGTGGGATGCCGAAGTATGTGGGGCTCATAAATTGGTCAAAGAAGCTTAGTGTCATGGTCAGTTTCAGGGCTCTGGTTTTGTTTTTTCTGTGCTTAGTGTGGCGGGTTCATTGGCGAAGGTGTGAGCAAGAATTTTGGGGGGAATCACGGTTAAGAAAACAAATCAAGAAAACATTAGGATGGCAAATCATGGGGCGGGGTTTAATTGGGGCATATCACTAGAGGTGGTTGGGGGCCACCAGTCTTTAGCTTAAAAGGCTAACGCTCGTCCCGGTTTAGCTTCCTAGTGAGGCGTCTTCAAGTATTAGGGAGGATCAGTTTTCGAAGTGTTCAAGGGGGACTGCTTCTACTGTAATTGGCATGAAGCTGTGGTTTGCTCCGCAGATTTCAGAACACTGTCCATAAAACACCCCGGGGCGGGAGGCGATAAAGGCTGTTTGGTTTAAGCGGCCGGGGACGGCATCTATTTTTACACCCAATGCGGGGACTGTTCATGAGTGTAAGACGTCTTCGGCTGAAACTAAGACGCGGATGGGCGATTCTATGGGGATTACTATTCGATGGTCTGTCTCTAGGAGTCGAAATTGTCCGGGGTTCAAGTCTTGTGTGGGGACCATGTATGAGTCAAAGGCTAGGTCTTCATAATCTGTGTACTCATAGCTTCAGTACCACTGGTGGCCCATTGCTTTGATGGTGAGGTGGGGGTCATTGACTTCGTCTATTAGATAGAGGATGCGGAGGGAGGGGAGGGCGATTAGGATAAGGATGACGGAGGGAAGAATGGTTCATACGATTTCAATTTCTTGGGAGTCCAGGATGTACTTGTTGGTGAGTTTAGTTGAAACCATCGCTACGATAATGTAAAGGATAAAGGTGCTGATGAGGAGCACGATCATAAGTGCGTGGTCGTGGAAGTGGAGAAGCTCTTCTATTACTGGTGAGGCCGCGTCTTGGAATCCTAGTTGTGAGGGATGTGCCATTTAGCTTTAAGCTCAGGGCCCGCAGGGGTTCAACCTGCAATTCTGCCTTGACAAGGCAGTGTGATGTGCTATTTTACTAGGGCCCCAATGGAAGAAAGTGGCAGAGTGGTTATGCGACTGGCTTGAAACCAGTACATGGGGGTTCAATTCCTCCCTTTCTCGTTAGCCTGCCTGTACTTGTACAAAGGCCGGCTCTTCAAATGTGTGATAAGGAGGGGGGCAGCCGTGTAGTCACTCCACATTTGTGGCGGTTAGTTCTACTGACAGCACTTCTCGCTTGGCGGCAAATGCTTCTCAGAGAATGAATAGGAACATGATGACTGCTACCATGGAGATTATGGAGCCGATAGAGGAGACAGCATTTCAAAGGGCATAGGCATCTGGGTAATCCGAGTACCGTCGTGGCATTCCCGCTAGGCCAAGGAAGTGCTGAGGAAAGAATGTGAGATTTACCCCCAGGAATATGACTCCGAAGTGGATTTTAGATCAGGTGCTGTGAAGGGTGTAACCTGAAAAGAGGGGAAATCAGTGAACAAACCCGGCCATGATTGCGAATACAGCCCCCATAGACAGGACATAGTGGAAGTGGGCTACTACGTAGTATGTGTCGTGCAGTACGATGTCTAAGGATGAGTTCGATAGGACAATTCCTGTTAGTCCGCCGACTGTGAAGAGGAAGATGAAACCCAAGGCTCAGAGAAGGGGGGTCTCCCATTTAATTGAGCCGCCGTGCAGGGTGGCCAGTCAGCTGAATACTTTCACGCCAGTAGGGATGGCAATGATTATTGTTGCGGATGTGAAGTAGGCACGGGTGTCTACGTCTATTCCGACTGTGAACATGTGATGGGCCCAGACAATGAACCCCAGAAGTCCGATAGCTATCATAGCTCAAACCATGCCCATATAGCCGAATGGCTCTTTTTTGCCGGCGTAGTAGGCGACCACGTGTGAGACGATGCCAAACCCGGGAAGGATTAAGATGTAAACTTCTGGGTGGCCGAAGAACCAGAATAGGTGTTGGTATAGGATGGGGTCTCCCCCTCCGGCCGGGTCAAAGAACGTCGTATTAAGGTTGCGGTCTGTGAGAAGCATGGTAATAGCTGCGGCTAGCACAGGGAGGGACAGAAGAAGCAGGACTGTGGTAACGAGAAGGGACCACACGAAAAGGGGTGTTTGGTACTGTGAGATGGCCGGGGGTTTCATGTTGGTGATGGTGGTAATAAAATTGATTGACCCCAGGATTGAGGAGACACCTGCCAGGTGGAGGGAGAAGATGGCGAGGTCTACAGATGCGCCGGCGTGGGCTAGATTGCCGGCTAAAGGGGGGTAGACAGTTCATCCTGTCCCGACGCCGGCTTCAACCCCGGAGGAGGAGAGGAGAAGGAGCAGGGAGGGTGGGAGGAGCCAGAAGCTCATGTTGTTTATTCGGGGGAATGCTATGTCAGGGGCCCCCAGCATTAGGGGGAGCAGCCAGTTTCCGAAGCCCCCAATCATAATTGGTATTACTATAAAGAAAATCATTACGAAGGCGTGTGCTGTGACGATAACATTATAAATTTGATCGTCGCCAAGAAGGGCCCCGGGTTGGCTGAGCTCGGCCCGGATTAAAAGGCTGAGAGCTGTGCCGACTATTCCGGCTCAGGCACCGAATACTAAATAAAGGGTGCCAATGTCTTTGTGGTTGGTGGAGAAGAATCAGCGGGTGATTGCCACAGGTAGGGTGGCCGAGCGTGTAGGCGGCGGGTTGTAGCCCTGAAGACAGAGGTTTAAGTCCTCTCCCTACCAAGCCCTGTGGTGAGACCACGTCGGATTGCAAATCCGAAGAAGCAGACTAAAATCAGCCGGGGCTTTCCCCGCCTTGCTCGTCTTTCGGCGGGGAAAGGTAGATGGATGCTCGCTGGTTTGAGCGCTTAGCTGTTAACTAAGAGTTTGTAGGATCGAGACCTTCTCATCTAGAAAGGCCTTAGCTTAATAAAAGTGTCTGGGTTGCATTCAGAAGATGTGGGATAAAGTCCTGCAGGTCTTATCAGGGGCTAGGAGACTTTCACTCCTGCTAAGGGCTTTGAAGGCCCTTGGTCTTTTTATCCTAAGCCCCTATGTTGCTAGTATTAGGACGGCGGGGGTTAAAGGTAAGAGGGCCAGGGCGGCGGTTGTTGTTAGGGACAGCGGGAGGGTGTTTTGTGTGCTGGGGAGGCGTCAAGGGGTGATTGAGTTGTTGGTGTTGGGGGAGATGGTTAAGGCCATGGCATAACAGAGCCGCAAATAAAAGTATAGGCTAAGGAGGGCTGTAAGGGCCATAAAAGTGGCTGTGAGGGGCAGACCTTGTTTGGTTAGTTCTTGAAGAATTAGTCATTTTGGTATGAAGCCGGTTAGGGGTGGGAGGCCCCCAAGTGATAGTAGTAGTAAAGCAGCGAGGGCGGCCAGGCTTGGGGTCTTGGCTCAGGCCAAGGCCAGCGTGTTGATTTTGGTGGAGGCGGTTGATTTTAGGGTTAGGAATGCTGCGGAGGTTATTGCGATGTATGTTCCTAGGGCTAGCAGGGTTAGGTGGGGTGCAAATTGAAGTACAATAATTATTCACCCGAGGTGGGTGATGGAGGAGTAGGCTAGGATTTTGCGTAGCTGAGTTTGATTGAGCCCTGCTCATCCGCCAATGAGGGCGGAGCAGACCCCCAGGGTTGTTAGTACTAGGGGGTGCATGGTTGGTGCGATTTGGATGACTAGGGCGAAGGGGGCGAGTTTTTGTCAAGTGGAAAGGATTAGGCCTGTTGTAAGGTCTAGACCTTGTAGGACTTCTGGCAGTCAGAAGTGAAGGGGGGCCAGGCCTAATTTTAGGGCTAAGGCGACTATGATTATTGTGGCAGATGCTGGGTGAGAAAGTTGGGCGATATCTCATTCCCCGAGCACCCATGCGTTGGTTGTGCTTGCGAATAAGATTATAGCTGCGGCTGTGGCCTGCGTGAGAAAATATTTAGTGGTGGCTTCTACGGCTCGGGGGTGGTGTTGTTGTGCTATGAGGGGGATAATGGCGAGGGTGTTGATTTCAAGGCCTATTCATGCTAGGAGTCAGTGCGAGCTGGCAAAGGTGAGGGTAGTGCCGAGGCCTAGGCTGGACAATAAGATGGTTAGTACGTAGGGGTTCATTAGTAGGGGAAAGGGGGTTTAACCAACATGTTTGGGGTATGGGCCCAAAAGCTTGATTAGCTGACCTTACTAGAAAGTGGTGTAGCGGAAGCACCAAGAGTTTTTGATCTCTTGAGCATGGGTTCGAATCCCTTCTTTCTAGGGAATTGGGGGGATTTTAACCCTCATGTGTCATTCTATCAAAATGGTCCTTGAATTCGGGCACAATTCCCGTATTACAGCTGTGGGGGGAGCCCTGCGAATGCAATTGGGAGGGCGACGTGTCATAATACAAGGGCTAGGGTGATCGGTAAGAAGTTTTTTCAGACCAAGTGTATGAGCTGGTCGTAGCGGAATCGTGGGTAGGAGGCTCGGACTCAGAGGAACACAACGGAAAGAAGTGCAGCTTTTGTTATAAGGTTCAGGGCAGTGAGTTCGGGGAGGGACGGGAGGTGGGATGCACCCAGGAATAAGATGGTTGAGAGCGTGTTTATGAGGAGGATGTTGGCGTATTCGGCTAGGAAGAATAGGGCAAAGGGGCCGCCCGCATATTCTACGTTGAAGCCCGAGACAAGCTCAGACTCTCCCTCTGTTAGGTCGAAAGGGGCTCGATTTGTCTCTGCGAGGGTGGAGATATATCATATGGCGGCCAAAGGTCAGGCTGGGGCTAGTAATCAGATGGCTTCTTGGGTGATGTTGAATGTTTGTAGGGTGAAGCCGCCGGCGAAGACAATGACGGAGAGGAGGATTAGGCCTAGGCTTACTTCGTATGAGATTGTTTGGGCGACTGCTCGTAGGGCCCCAATTAAAGCGTATTTTGAGTTAGATGCTCAGCCTGAGCCCAGAATGGAGTAAACTGCAAGGCTAGACAGGGCTAGGACGAAGAGGACCCCCAGGTTGAGGTCGGCTACGGGGTGGGGGATGGGTATGGGGGCCCAAAGAGTGAGGGCAAGGGTTAGGGCTAGCATGGGGGCGGCGAGGAACAGGAAGGGGGAGGATGTAGAAGGGCGGATGGGTTCTTTGATAAATAATTTTACCCCGTCTGCAATGGGTTGAAGGAGTCCGTAGGGGCCTACGATGTTTGGGCCTTTACGATGTTGCATGTAGCCAAGTACTTTTCGTTCCAGGAGAGTCAAGAAGGCGACTGCTAGGAGCACGGGGATGATGTAGGCGAGGGGGTTAATGAGATAAGTGAGTAAAAGGGTGGACATGGCTGGGGAGAGGATTTGGACCTCTGATGAAAGGGCTTAGGCCTTTTGCATTTACCGGGCTCTGCCACCCCAGCTTGCCCTTATCTAGGGCTGAAGGATTGTGGCCCCCTTGTCTGGTTTAGTTGTTTTCATCAGGTGGGGGTAGGGCATACCGGGGGCATGGGCCCTTCTTTCCCGGTCCTTTCGTACTGGGAAAAGTAACATTACAGATAGAAACTGACCTGGATTGCTCCGGTCTGAACTCAGATCACGTAGGACTTTAATCGTTGAACAAACGAACCCTTAATAGCGGCTGCACCATTAGGATGTCCTGATCCAACATCGAGGTCGTAAACCCCCTCGTCGATATGGACTCTGGGAGGGGATTGCGCTGTTATCCCTGGGGTAACTTGGTCCGTTGATCGGTGTTAGCCGGATCATTTATGGTCAGATATTCTGAGGCTTAGAGATGTGTCTCTTGGCTTTAGGCGTAGGCCCAATCCACATGGGGGCTTGTCTTTCCCCCGCGGTCGCCCCAACCGAAGACATACTGGCTATGCATCACTTTGTTCACACCTTTTAGTTTGGTTGTTTGACGTGGCTAGTCTTATATCTTAAGCTCCACAGGGTCTTCTCGTCTTGTAGGGGTATGCCCGCTTCTGCACGGGCAGATCAATTTCACTGACTAGGAAGAGGAGACAGCTAAGCCCTCGTGATGCCATTCATACAGGTCTTCATTTAAAAGACAAGTGATTGCGCTACCTTCGCACGGTCAAAATACCGCGGCCGTTAAACTTAGAGTCACAGGGCAGGCGGGACCTCCTATATTTTGATTTGCAGGAGGCGGTGTTTTTGGTAAACAGGCGAGGCTTGTGTTTGCCGAGTTCCTTCTTTTCCTTTGGGTCTTTCCTTTTATGGGCACGCCTGTGTGGGGTCAACGATGTTTGTATGCGGAATTTTCTAGGTTTTGTTTAAATTTGCAGGACCCTCTTTGGTTGGGTTCGTTATTTGTTAGTGGGTGGTCCGGGCTAACTTACACATGTGCGAGGAGAAGGGCGTCCTTCTTATTACTCATTTTAGCATTGTCTCTCCTATGGGGGCATAGGGCGGCCTAGTACTATTAGGGGGGGTGGGGGTGATTATCAGAATAAGGGGCTTGCTGGTCCGTCTGAGCTATAACGCTTTCTGTGTAGGTGGCTGCTTTTAGGCCCACTAAAACGGTCGGCCTTGTTGAGTATGATCCTTGGCCTCCTGGTAAGGTTGTGTCCTGGTTCATAGGAGCTGTACCTCCTATGACTAACTCCCTTTTTTCTCTCAGTGGTCTAGTTTCGTGTTACTGTTGTGACCTGAGGGGGCGAGGGGCTGAACTTATATCCATTTCTTAGGCAACCAGCTATAACCGGGTTCGGTAGGTTTGTCACCTCTACTCGGAGCTCTTCCCACTCTTTTGCCACAGAGACGGGTTGGCCCTATGATAGGCTGGCTCGGAGTAGCTCACTCGGTTTCGGGGTCTCGAACTAAAGTTCTCTTTGCTCGGATAGTGCTGGCTAAATCATGATGCAAAAGGTACGAGAGTTAATCTCTGCTTTTTAGGGCTTAAATGGGTTGTTTCACTTCTCTTTCAGCTTTCCCTTGCGGTACTTTCTCTATTGCTTTGCGGTCCCTTTCTGTCTCCCATACTAGGGTGGAAAAATGGTTTGTTTATTATTTTTGGTTTTTGTTGGGTTATTTATGTTGTCAATTTATTTTAAGTAGTTAAGCTAGCTGTTTAGCTCAGGGTGACCCAACTTGCATGGGTGTCTTCTCGGTGTAAGGGAGGCGCTTAACTGTCTCAGCCACACCCTGATTATTCCAAGTGCACCTTCCGGTACACTTACCATGTTACGACTTGCCTCCCCTTGATGAGTTGATTTCGTTAATTACTTTTAAGGTTGGGGTCTGGGGAGAGTGACGGGCGGTGTGTGCGCGCCTCAGAGCCGGATTCAAAAGAACACTCTACTTTCTTTTTACTGCTAAATCCACCTTCGGGCACTTGTTTCAGGGTGCCGTTCGTAGTATTCTGGGTCAGAAAATGTAGCCCATTTCTTCCCACCTCGTACGCTACACCTCGACCTGACGTTCTGGGGTTTGCCCATTTTGCTTACTATGGGGCCTTCACAGGGTAAGCTGACGACGGCGGTATATAGGCGGGGTTAACAAGGGGTGGTGAGGTTTAACGGGGGTTATCGGTTCTAGAACAGGCTCCTCTAGGTGGGTCTGAGGCACCGCCAAGTCCTTTGGGTTTTAAGCTAGCGCTCGTAGTTCCCGGGCGGATGTCGGCTGTGGGGGTGACATCTAGGTTTACGGCTGAGCATAGTGGGGTATCTAATCCCAGTTTGTGTCTCAGCTATCGTGGGGTCAGGTGGGCTTGGGTAAAGCTACTTTCGTGATGGGGCTTCGTACCCCCAGGTGCGTATGACGGCCTAGGGGGTCTTCGACTTTAGTCGGATTCTTCCTTAACCACTCTTTACGCCGCACCCGTCAACTGGGGCCTCTCGTATAACCGCGGTGGCTGGCACGAGTTTTACCGGCCCTTTTAGCCTTGACTAAGTCAAGTTTTCACTTATGGCTTAATGTTTACCACTGCTGAATTCCCTTGGGGGGGTGGCGTAGCAAGGCGTCTTGGGCTAAGAAGTGTGCCTGATGCCGGCTCCTCATCCCCGGACGGGGGATTAAGGGCATCCTCACGGGGGCGCGGAGACTTGCATGTGTAAATTAGGCTAAAGCTGACGGTAAAGTCAGGACCAAGCCTTTGTGCCCGCGAGACTTTTGAGGGTCTATCTTAACATCTTCAGTGTCATGCTTTATTTAAGCTACGCTAGC